CGTGTGAACCAAAATCCTATTAATAGATAAGAGCACATTCCAACCAATTCCCAAAAAATATAAATTTGTATGAAATTCGAACTTGTAACTAATCCTAACATTGAAGCATTGAAAAAACTCATATAAGCAAAAAATCTCAAATATCCTTGATCATAAGACATATAATTGTCACTATAAATAAGAACCTGAATTCCAACTGTAGTGATTAATATTGACATAATAGAAGTAAGTGGATCAATAAAGTATCCGAACTCGAAAGAAAAATCATTATTGATGGTCCAAGACCTTAGGGATTGATAGATATAAGTTCGATCTATTTGCTCAATAGATAGATCAATCGAAAAAATCATAACTATACTTAACAATAAAATACTAAGAAAAGCCCACATACGGCGAAGATGTTTTGTTGCGATCGGAAAAAGTAGAAGTCCCACCCCTATTAACATAGGGACTGGAAGTGGAACTAAAGGTATGATCCAGGAATATTGATATGGGTGTTCCATAAAATCAATAAAATAATACTAATTTTTTTTATTCTTAATTCATTGTTTCTGATTCACCGGTTCTTATTTCTTTTAAAGGGGATTAATAAAAAAAAAATGAAAAGTTCAAAGCAATCAAATGTTCTCACTAAGCTACTAGTCAAAAATAAATAATTATTTTATACTTTATACTAAGTAAGATTTTTATGAAGATAGAGCAAATTCAAATTTCAATTATTATTCCCTAATTACACTAATTTATGTACATAGATCAAGACTAAAGAATTACACCAAATTAAGTTTGATAGAAATCATAGGCTGGCCCAGAGCGTTCCCCAATAAAATACGAACTAGTTTTTTTAGTTTATTTATTTTTTGTTTATTCACAATCATTAACTAGTTCATCTCGGAACGTATTGATTGTCTTCCATTACAATAAAAGGCATTTAATAACCAATTACTAGAAAAAAAGGATTAGGTCGATAAAACCTGTTTGATGTCTTTTTCATGGATAAATGTAGCATGCCGAAAATAGCCAAAGATAAACGCGGAAGGGCCTTTTCTTTTTTTTATCAACTTCAACCAATTCTATTTCTATTATATGGCACAATTCACCCTATAGATATCGATTTGAATAGGTATATAAGGGTACCACCAATAACTCCGAAATACGAATTCCTTTTTCCCAATATTTATGGAATCAAAATTGAAAAAATCCCTTATTCTGTTGTTTTTCTTTTTTATTCTAGTAAGATTTTATGCCATTTTTGCATAGTTCTATTTATTTATTTTTTCTCTAAACTAACTACCTTTAGAAAAAATACACAGATAATGAAATGAATAGGCAAACTAAAAAATGATTTGTTTTAACAATAGATGTCTTTCACATCCAATTTGAGCAATGAATAACCTTTTCTTTTTTGAATGGCAGTTCCAAAAAAACGTACTTCTATATTAAAAAAACGTATTCGTAAGAATATTTGGAAAAAAAGGGGGTATTGGGCAGCGTTGAAGGCTTTTTCGTTAGCGAAATCCCTTTCTACTGGGAATTCAAAAAGTTTTTTTGTACAACAAATAAATAAGAAAACGTTGGAATAATCTGAATCCGCCTGACTCAAAAATTAGTTAATTGTGTTTCGAATTTATACTATATACTATAGAAAATTTATACTATATACTATAGAAAAGTTGCAAAAAGTAAGTAACCATTCCCCTTTCGTAATGTTTTGAAGTAACTGATTTGTCTACTGAATTCGAAATAAAAAAAAAAAAAAAGTACGTTTTTTTTTTTATTTGAAAACGGAATAAAGACAAACTAGAAAGTTTCACCTTTCTTTTTATTTGAATATTTTTTTATTCCCAGGATGGGGATTCTTATTTTCCCCATCATCCCACCATACACCCTAAACAAGAAGATTTTTTTTTATTTAGATTTAGGCTTTTCCGTTTATGCTATAGAGGAGGGGATATAAAATCTTTAGGAAAATCGATGGGTTGTTGAAACTAATTGATTCAGTATAGAACTTTTTTTTTTTATTATCTCTAATACGTCCAGCCCAATACCTAATTGATTTGATCAATCTTAGCACAAATTAATACTGAAAAAACCTAACAATTACGACACCACAAAAGTTATAAAAAATGAAAAAAGAGAAAGAACCCTTTTTTTGAGTTGTTCCCTGGATTGAAGTTAGAACTAGTTAGTTACAGCCGTTACAACAGTTCTAGTTTATCAAACCAGAAACTATGAAAGTTAAGTTAAATAAAACTGAAACCTTAAATAATTAAATAAGACGACAAAGGGTGGAATCTTTAAATATCCTTTTTAATCTCGACGATTGACTAATAATGGGTTATTATGATTTCGAACAAGCCGCTATGGTGAAATCGGTAGACACGCTGCTCTTAGGAAGCAGTGCTAGAGCATCTCGGTTCGAGTCCGAGTGGCGGCATAGCATCTCCAAAAAGATATACAAAAGTGCTCTAAGGAATTAAATTCATGATTTACATTCTGTATATTTGAGGTATTCTCCTTTTTAAATTTTTTTTTTATGATCTTTTCAACTTTAGAGCATATATTAACGCATATATCCTTTTCGGTCGTTTCAATTGGAATTACAATTTTTTTACTAACCTTATTAGTCGATGAAATCAGAGGACTATATGATTCATCAGAAAAGGGGATGATAGCTACCGCTTTCTGTCTAACAGGATTATTAATCACTCGTTGGATTTACTCGAGACATTTCCCATTAAGTAATTTATATGAATCATTAATCTTTCTTTCATGGAGTTTCTCCATTATTCATAGGATTTTCGATTTTCAAAATAATAAAAATCTTTTAAGTGCTATAACGGCACCAAGTGCTATTTTTACCCAAGGTTTTGCTACTTCGGGTTTTTTAACCAAAATGCATCAATCCGGAATATTAGTACCCGCTCTCCAAGTCCAGTGGTTAATGATGCACGTAAGTATGATGGTATTGGGCTATGCAGCTCTTGTATGTGGATCCTTATTATCCACGGCTCTTCTAGTCATTACATTTCGAAAAGTGATAAGGTTTTTTTTGAAAAGAAACAATTTTTTAAATGTAAAAGAGTCGTTTTGCTTCGGTAAAATTCAATACATGAACGAAAAAAGGAATGTTTTACTAAATACTTTTTCCGCTAGAAATTATTACAGGTATCAAGTGATTCAACAATTGGATCGCTGGAGTTATCGTATTATTAGTTTCGGATTTATCTTTTTAACCATAGGGATTCTTTCGGGAGCAGTATGGGCTAATGAGGCGTGGGGGTCTTATTGGAATTGGGATCCAAAAGAAACTTGGGCATTTATTACTTGGACTATATTCGGGATTTATTTACATACTCGAACAAATACAAATTTGGAAGGTGTAAATTCCGCGATTGTCGCTTCTACGGGCTTTCTTATAATTTGGGTATGCTATTTTGGAGTAAATCTATTAGGAATAGGATTACATAGTTATGGTTCATTTAATTAACATCTACTTGAATTGAGGTGAGGAAAGGGCTTGATGAAGACAAACATAGGACAGCACATAGATCGAAACGAAACTTAGCGTTAGTGTGAGACGCCGAGAACCTTTTGAATCAAGCAGTGCGGCGATTCAAAAGGTTCTTACAAACGCCAAAGGCGTTTGGTCACAAGTAAAATTCAATTATTTTACTTCTTTTTTTTTTTTTATTTAACTTAAACTGAAGAGAAGAAAAAAGACTTCCTTGTTCATTGGCTAACGAACTTTTTTTCAAAATCATGGGATTTCTTTTTGGTTTTTTTTTAGTCATGAAAACTATCTATAAAAAAAAATTAGATATAATAGCTTCGGCCTTGTCCACTGATAGTGAGAGAACGAAATCCGGATAAATACCAATACCTATTACGGGTAGAAGAATAGAGATCAAAACAAATAACTCCCGTGGTCCAGAATCAAAAAAAGAAGAGTTTGGTGGGGCATTAAATAGCTTGTACCCATAGAACATTTGCCGTAACATAGATAATGAATAAATAGGAGTTAATATCATTCCAATTGCCATTACAAAAGTGATTAGTATTTTTGGGATTAAAAAAAATTTTTGGCTGGTAATTATTCCCAAAAATACTATCAATTCCGCAACAAAACCACTCATGCCGGGTAGTGCAAGGGAAGCCATTGATAAGATACTGAATAGTGTGAATATCTTTGGAATTGGGATAGCCAGTCCGCCCATTTCGTCGAGATAAGCAAGACGCATTCTATCATAACTCGTTCCTGCCAAGAAAAAAAGTGCAGCACTAATAAACCCATGAGAAATTATTTGTAAAATGGCTCCGTTGAGGCCTGTATCGGTTATCGAGCCAATTCCTAGAATTATGAAACCCATATGAGATACCGAGGAATAGGCTATTCTTTTTTTTAAATTCCGTTGGCCAGGAGATGTTGAAGCTGCATAAATTATTTGCATGGTACCTACTATCATGAACCAGGGGGAAAATATAGAATGGGCGTGCGGTAATAGTTCCATATTGATCCGAATCAACCCATACGCTCCCATTTTTAATAAGATTCCGGCTAGAAGCATACAAGTACTGTAATGTGCCTCTCCGTGGGTGTCTGGTAACCACGTATGGAAGGGTATAATTGGTAATTTGACAGCAAAAGCAATAAAAAATCCAATATAGAATATTATTTCCAGTGCCACAGGATACGATTGATTAACTAATGTTTCCAAATTTAATGTTGGTTCATTGGAACCATATAAACCGATACCCAAAACTCCTATTAAAAGAAAAATGGAACCTCCGGCAGTGTACAAAATAAATTTTGTGGCTGAATAAAGGCGTTTCTTTCCACCCCACACGGCCAGAAGTAGATAAACGGGAATTAATTCTAATTCCCACATGATGAAAAAAAATAAAAGGTCTCGAGAAGAAAATGGTCCTATTTGACCGCTGTACATCGCTAACATCAGGAAATGGAATAGTCGGGAATTTCGAGTAACTGGCCGAGCCGCTAAAGTAGCTAAAGTAGTGATAAATCCCGTCAGTAAAATGGGTCCTATGGAAAGTCCATCTATTCCCAACCGCCAGTCAAAATCAAAAAAGGTGATCCATTTATAATCCTCTGCCAGCTGGATTAATGGATCGTCCAATTGGAAATTATAACAGAATGCATAGGTCGTTAGAAGGAGTTCTAAGACACATATATATATTGTATATCCCCTAATCACCTTATTTCCTCTATGAGGGAGAAAGAAAATTAAAGAACCCGCGACTATCGGAAAAACTACAATTAGTGTTAACCAAGGAAAATAATTCGTGGTAAAGACAAGATACACTTGGCCCAGAAAAACCCGTGCTCGAAACTCGAAAATAGAATATATTCTTATTTTTTTTTTTCTTTTTCGAGTACGGGTTTTTGTCGGTAATCGGTAAAAAAAAAAAGAAACTGTATTCAAAACAGATTCAAGTGGGTTTTTGGTAACGTATCAATAAGCTAGACCCATGCTTCGAGTTGTTTCATGCCATAAATAAACCCGAACACTCAAGAAATCCGTTGGACAGGCGGATTCGCATCGCTTACAACCAACACAGTCCTCTGTTCTTGGAGCAGAAGCAATTTGCTTTGCTTTACATCCGTCCCAAGGTATCATTTCTAATACATCTGTGGGGCAAGCTCGGACACATTGAGTACACCCTATACATGTATCATAAATCTTTACTGAATGTGACATTGGATCTATCAATTTTTGTTTTGAACTTTTTAATTTTCGATCTAGTCAATTTGGAAACGTCGTATATTTAAACACCAGATGAATCAATGATTTACCAGAATTTTTCTAATTAACCCACTTCTGGATCAACTCCTAAGAGGGAACAAAGATACTTTGATTTCTTACGGTTTGACAAACATGATCGAGGTTAGGACATATTATATATCCTAAGCCGAATTGATGAATATTATGATTTCTAAATACTACTTATTCAACAAAGTCGATTGATTGATACGAGTCGATTTTCTGTTACGATAAATTGACGAAACAATAGCTGATCCGATAGCTGCTTCAGCGGCTGCAATAGCTATAACAAAAATTGAGAAAATATCTCCTTTTAATTGTCGACTATCAAAAAAATCAGAGAATGTTACGAAATTGATATTAACTGCATTTAGTATAAGTTCAAGACACATCAGGGCCCGAACCATATTTCGGCTCGTAATCAATCCATAGATACCAATAGAAAATAAATAGGCACTCAAAACAAGTACATGCTCGAGCATCATTGACCAACTCCGTACCAATTTCGATTCATTTCAATATGAACAATAATGCAAGTTATTTGATTGCTTAGAATATACCAAGTACGGAGCAAAAGAATCTATTTGATAATAGATCGAATACAAAAATTTCTATTTTTATTTTCTATTGATCCATGAATAGTATTCAACTAGACTTTAAAGAATTTAAGGGAAATGGGTGTGATAACACATAAAAAAGTAGAATTGGGATTGCTGTTTCTAGTTCTGTTCTAAAGATTTGTTACTGACGAGCCACGGCAATTGCACCTATCAAAGCAACTAAAAGAATTATTGAAACGAGTTCAAATGGAAGAAAAAAGTCTGTTGATAAATGAATTCCAATTTGTTGACTATTACTTATCAAATCTTGTTCGATAATCTGGTTGGGTCGTGTAGTCCAAATAATCCCATACCACGACGTATCTAGAATAGTAGCGATTAGCGAAAAAAAAATACTTGTACAAACCAGGGAAGTAAGCCCATCACCAACAGTCCAAAGATTCAAATGAAAATCTTTGGAATAGTCTGAACCATTCATGAACATTACAGCAAATATGATCAAAACATTTACAGCTCCCACGTAAATAAGGAGCTGCGCGGCAGCTACAAAATGGGAATTTGATAGAATATAGAATAGGGATATACAAACAAGAACCAATCCCAAGGAAAAGGCAGAATAAATTGGGTTGGTAAATAATACCACTCCCAGACCTCCTAATATAAGACCTGATCCCAGAAAAACTAAAAGAAAATCATGTATTGGTCCAGGCAAATCCATTATATTAAAATAAGAGATAAATAAATCGAAATCCTTTTCATGAACTTATTGAACCGACCAGGAAAATTTTTTTTATGAGACATTCCCAATTCCAATTGAATTAAATTCGAATCTATTAAGTGGGAATTGGTGCGGATACAGTTATTGGATCAATTTCCTTCTTTTCTTTATTCGAAATGGCAATTTGAAATTGAAGTTATATAGTTCGAAAAAGCTTCGGTCTATATATTATTTCGTTTCAATACAAATTAAGTTGTCCTTCTCATCAACCAATCAATAGTTGGGATTTGGAGTTATTGACCAAGCAAAGAAAAAAACCTTATATACCAAATATACCAAAACGGAACCTTAGTAATTCGAAATTAAAGGGTTTAGCCGTTTTTTCTTTGAGGCGAATTCAAGACTGTTCGAATTGTAAAATCGTCAATCACTGACATTGGTAAACGACCTAAAGCAATTTGATTATAATTCAATTCGTGACGGTCGTAAGTAGCAAGTTCATATTCTTCAGTCATTGATAAACAATTTGTTGGACAATACTCAACGCAGTTACCACAAAAAATACAAATTCCAAAATCAATACTGTAATTAAGCAATCGTTTCTTTCGAATATCTGTTTCAAATTTCCAATCAACAACAGGCAGATCTATAGGACATACGCGAACGCATACTTCACAAGCAATACATTTATCAAATTCAAAATGGATTCTACCGCGAAAACGCTCCGATGTGATTAATTTTTCATAAGGATATTGAATAGTTACAGGTAAACGATTTGCTTGGGATAAAGTAATCATGAAACTTTGACCAATGTACCTTGCAGCTCGTATTGTTTGTTGACCATAATTCATGAAACCAGTTACCATAGGGAACATATCGTGAATATCTATGAATAATTTGAGTTTCTTTCTCTTGTTTGATACAAGTAGTGAATATTCTATTCCTTTTTTCTTTATAGCGAAAGGAGTTGGGAAGAAGTTGTTAATAATAGATTACCGAGAGAAATAGGTAAAAGAAATTTCCAGCCAAGATTTAATAGTTGGTCCATTCTTAGTCTCGGTAAAGTCCATCTTGTTGTAATCGGAACGAACAAGAACAAATAAGTTTTAGCTAATGTAATAAAGATACCAATTGTCGTTCCAAAGATTCCATCCGCTTTATTTATTTCAAATAGCTCAGGAACAAATATGTGTGGAATGGAAAGATTCCAACCCCCCAAGTAAAGAACTGTTACAAATAATGAGGAAACTAATAGATTTAGATAGGAAGCAACGTAAAATAAACCAAAAATTATTCCTGAATATTCGGTTTGATAACCTGCTACTAGTTCTTCTTCTGCTTCTGGTAAATCAAAAGGTAATCTCTCGCATTCCGCTAGGGAAGAAATTAGAAAAACGATAAACCCTACAGGTTGACGCCACAAATTCCACCCCCAAAAACCATATTTTGATTGCGCCCCAACTATATCAACTGTACTTGAACTGTTAGATAATCATAGTCGGTGGTAACATTACGGTTCCCATCGCTATTCCAAAACCGTACATGAGATTTTCACCTCATACGGCTCCTCAGGGCCACAAATAAATGTAAGGACCGGATCAGTATTAGTTATCTTGATATGGTTATAGGATAGAGAAAGTCAAAATCAAAATCTAGCGGAGGATCCCCAATTATACCACAGGAATTCTGTCTGCTCTAAGGATAAAAAAAAACAGTATTTCGGAATTAATCTCATCCTTTAAGAATTTCAAATTTGCTGTGTTGAGTAATAACTTAATCAACCCTTCAATAAAATACTCCTTGTAGGAAATATCAATAGATATTTCAACCCATCCTTTTAGTTTCGATTACGAAAAAGAATTCGACATTACACTAGTTCATGAATCATGACACGAATTTGATTTCTATCAATATATGAAAGAAAGAATAAAAGGATCCTTTTCTATTGTAATTGTATTTTTTCTATTTTTTTTGTTCCTCTTCTTCTTTCTGAGAGAAAAGGGGGGCTTAAAAAAAGGGTAAAGGATTATTTCGTTCCTGATAGTTATTTCTTTAACTGGCGGATAGGAGCATACTCTGGATCGGAATTGTGGGGAGTACTGCCTGATCATTTCTACCAACTTAAAGCCCCAATTAGTATTCTTTTTATGTTATGCAGAAGTATCCTTTTAGATAATTGACATAATCTACATTACTAACCCGTTGTGCGTATTTTGGTGTTCCTTCCTATCCACCCATTTTGTGTTTTCAACCCCCGTATATATATATTGTAATACATACAAACGATAATGAAAATTCCATAGGGTTGGTCTTTTGAGCCCGCTTCAAGCTAGGATGATCAATCAACCAATCTTGGGGTAAGGGGCTTCCTCTACTTTGACTTTTGTTTACTTCCCCTTAACGCTTGTACATAGGAAATGAGACTTAAGCCACTTGTACTGCGAATTTAAAAGTTGTTTTCTTTCACTCATATATAACTATCAAATTTCTTTTATTAACCTAATTTAGTAACCTAAAGAATAAATAAATAAATAAAAAACTGAAGATTTCTATTCAAGTTCTTTTTTTTTTTTTTTTTTCTCGAACGAAAAGCAAAACAACAGGAAAACTAAAAGCTTAGGTTTTAGCGAATCACACGTAGAGATATTGATAAAACACATAAAGTTAATGGTATTTCATAACTAATCGATTGAGCAGCAGCTCGCAAACCACCTAAAAAAGAATATTTATTATTTGATCCATATCCTGACATAAGAAGTCCAATAGGGGCAATACTTGAAATGGCAATCCATAAAAAAATACCGATATTGAGGTCAGCTAAAACAAAGTTATAACTAAAAGGAATTACTGAATAACTTAGTAGAATTGCTATGACTGCTATAGATGGTCCAATACTGAATAAACTACTATTTCCTCTAGATGGAAGAAGGTTTTCTTTGAAAAGTAGTTTTGTCCCATCTGCTAAAGCTTGAAGAAGTCCCAAGGGACTGGCGTATTCAGGCCCAATACGTTGTTGTATTCCTGCAGATATTTCTCTTTCTAACCACACAATTACTAGGACACCTATTGTGATTGCCACTACAGGAGTCGAAATAGGGGCAAGAGCCCACACGATCCCATAGACCTCTTGTAGGAATTCCAATCTGGAAAAAGAATTGATATCTTGTACTTCTGTTGTATCAATTATCATTTCAACGATCAACTTCCCCCATAATGATATCTATACTACCTAATATTGTCATAATATCAGCCAATTTCATTCTTTTAACTAACTGAGGAAGAATTTGCAAATTGATAAAACCCGGTGGGCGAATTTTCCATCTCCAAGGAAAACCACTTTGATCTCCTATCAGAAAAATTCCCAATTCTCCTTTTGGGGCTTCTACTCTCACATAAAGTTCTTGTTTCGTCAATTCAAAGGTGGGAGAAGGCTTTTTACTAATGAATCGATCTTCAAAATCATTCCATTCTGGATCGCTTTCTCTATCAAAACATCGGATTTCTAAATTTTCATAGGGTCCTCCCGGAATTCCTTCTAAAGCCTGTTGAATAATCTTTATAGATTCCGTCATTTCACCGATTCGGACTAAATAACGAGCTAATGAATCTCCTTCTTTTTGCCACTGGACTTCCCAATCAAATTCGTCATAACACTCATAATGATCAACTTTACGAAGATCCCATTCTATTCCAGACGCTCGTAGCATTGGTCCGGATAAACCCCAATTTATTGCTTCTTCTCCACCAATAATGCCTACTCCTTCAACTCGTTCTAAAAAAATAGGATTTCGTGTAATAAGTTTTTGATATTCAGCAACCCCCGTTAAAAAATAATCGCAGAAATCCAAACATTTATCTATCCAACCATGAGGTAAATCAGCCGCTATTCCTCCGATACGAAAATAATTATGCATCATCCTCATACCGGTGGCAGCTTCGAACAGATCATAGACCAATTCTCTTTCTCTGAAAATATAGAAGAAAGGAGTCTGTGCACCAATATCTGCCATAAAAGGGCCAAGCCATAACAGATGGGAAGCTATACGACTCAACTCCAACATAATTACTCTGATATAGCTGGCTCTTTTGGGTACTTGAATATTTCCCAACAGTTCGGGTCCGTTTACAGTTATTGCTTCAGTGAACATAGTAGCTAAATAATCCCAACGGGTTACATAAGGCAGATATTGTATAATTGTTCGGTTTTCCGCAATTTTTTCCATCCCTCGGTGTAAATAACCCAATATTGGTTCACAGTCAATAACATCTTCACCATCTAGAGTAACGATGAGACGAAGAACACCGTGCATTGATGGGTGGTGAGGTCCCATATTGACTATCATAAATTCTTTTTCTGTAGCTAGTATACTCATAGGTTTTTCCTCGATTCATTCTTACATGAATTGTTGAAAACAACAAGAAGTTCATCAAGATTCAAAATCAAACAATTCGAAATTATTTTTCAAATTAACGATTTTTTGACTCCCGAATATTGAACTTACTAATTAATTCCTTATAACGTACTCTATTTTTCTTTGACAAATAAGCTAGTAGACGTTGGCGTTTTTCCAAAATTTTTCGTAGACCCCTTTGAGATAAATAGTCTTTTCTGTGCAATTCTAAATGTGAAGTAAGTCTCCGTATCTTATTAGTGAAACGGAATACTTGAAATTCAACCGATCCACAGTTTTCTTCTTTTTTTTCTTGAACCATAACTGAGACGAATGAATTTTTTATCATAAAACGAAACCCCCTCCCCCTCCTTTTTTTAATATGAATTTTACTGATCAGTAATAATAATACTAGTTACTTGAATTTTATATACACAATCATCTTAAGTTCGTTATGAACTTGCTAGAAAATTAATATCAATAATCAATCCAATTTTCAATTTGATTAGGGATCCAAAAGGGTGGTATATTTCTGCAAAAGAGAAAAATTGGACCTAAAAAAAATAGCTTCTTGATTCATTTATGGATCTAATTAATATGTACGCCATTAAATTGGTATCCTTGTATCAGACTGGAATGGAAGACAAGAAATGTATCCATTTCTTTGTTTTCATATCCCAAACATGGGACATGATAGATAGGAAAAGCACACTATTAACGAATTTTCAATCGTGGATACATATGTATCCTTACCATACTGAAACGACTCCCATTATTGGTATTAAACCAATAGCGATTCATACAAATTAAATCTTCTAATCGAGAATTGGGCCAAATAAAGAACTTTAATTTAATTAGTTGATTTTTCTCTCTAGGAAGATCTTTGTTTTTATCCAAAAGGTGACCCCCGCTTTTTACGTTAGTACAAAATACTGGATTTCTCTGCATACCGTTTTGATTCTTTGAATTGAAACAAATTCGAGTTCTTAATTCTCTACGACGTTTAGGGAATAAAATATTTTCAGGAACAAGCAAATCATAATGATTTTTGTTTCTATTTCCAGTCATTTTTTGATGTTTTGCAATGAATTCATCAAAAATTTTTTTATCAACATAGCCCTTTTCGTGGTATCTTTTAGTAATTTTTCGCTTATTCTTATGAACCAATGAAATACCTACGGTTTGATATATAAAAAATTGGCCATCATTTTTTACAGACAAACGACGGGGTTCGATAATAAGCATTCCCCCTTTCGTCAATTCTCTAAGAGCAAAATCCTTCTTAGTGATCAAAATAGCCAAACAAATTTCTCCTCCTTGAATAGAGTCTATAGTAACGTCGCTAGGATTTATCAGTCGAACCAGGTGACAATAGACTTCCATATTATTGAGTATTTTTTCCTTGAAAGAAACAGTACCTCTCCATCTTAACTGCAAACACAAATATTTTTTTAGGAAGAAATCAAGCTGTGCTTCTGTTTCTCTCTTGTATTGCTTTTTCTTTATACGTTTTTTCATGTCCGATCTCGTATAATTTTCTTCAACATCTTTTTCTTGGTTTGAGAGAACTGATCCAAGACTTACTTGCTTTTGGGCATCTGATCCCGCATTTCCTTGGTCTGCGAGTTCTTTTTCTTCTTTACTTTGATTCGATAATTCAAGATATTCTTTTTGAGTGGATGATATAAAAAGATCCGCTTCGTTCTTTCCGGTTATAATTTTCTTACCATTTCCATGAAAATTGAAAAGAAGTAATTTAATTGGTATGATCCAGGGTTTCGTTCTATATGCATTAAAAAGTAGCACAAATTCTGGAAAGAACCAAGGCTCCAGGTTTGATATAGGACAACTTAGTATTTCTTCATTCATTCCCATCCAATCAAAAAGTGTTCTTTTTTGGTTGGATGGGTTAATTTCTTCATCTTGATGAATTGTAAGATAAAATGGGCCTCTTTTATTAATTGCATCAATTTTTTTATAATTATCGGACCCAATCTTAGTATTTTGATTACTGCTGATACCAGTATCCATATCAACCCAGGCTTCAATATTGATCTTATTTCTAAGACAAAAATTAAGAATTCTCCAATCAAAATATTTTCTATACAAGAATTTTTCCATATCCATAATATCATCTTCTCCTAGATAATTATTGATAAGGATACCTCCCAGCATAGCAAATAATTTTGCTTTCTTTATATTGTAATTATAATAATACTCTTCTTTATTATTTACTTGGCCTAGTAATCTATCAATATATGAGTCTTTCTTATCTTCATAATTAATCGATTTATATGATAAAAGATCATATCTATAGTGTTTTTTAAAATTAGATTTTTGATTCCGTAATAAGTCTGCTTCAAAAAAATGTTGTTTTTCGCAATGAGTTAATCCGTTTTTTTCATATGAATCTCTTTTAGTTAAATCTTTATTTTGAGCCATACAGTGTTGATTGGCCCTATTTCGCCATTCTTGTGGTACTAATCTAGCCCATTTAATCCGAGAGAAATCATATTGATAATGACCGCTTAACCTGTTTTTCCGTGGATTCCTTCCAAAATTCCAAAAAGGTTTATGTCTTAATTGGTAATTAAATATTCCGTGTTTTTCAAAAAAATCCTTTATTTCATTCTTAAGAAATAGAGATGTTCCGTGATATTGAAGAACAGGTCTTAAATTATAAAAGTTAAAAATTGGGGCTTGTAACAATTTGTAAAATACATATGCTTGGGATTGTGAAAAAGACGATAAATTACAAGAAATCTTTAAATTCTTATTACTAATCTTCGAAAGTGATTTTTTGACAGTCGAAATAAAGTGAATTCTATTTTGATTTGTTTTATTAATTATTTCCGGATTTTCTTCATTATTGTGGATGTTTTTCTCAATCATTTTAATTTTTTTTCTTGTTGATTCACTAAAAGGTTTTGCATTGATTCTTGGAATAGTAAGGGTAAATAGAAAAAAATTTATGTAAAGCTTTTCAATAAAAAAATTTAGATAAAAATAGGATTTACGGGTTAATCGAGTATTTCTTTTTTTGAATATCTGCCAAATCTTTTTTGATGAGTCTAATGTTTTGTTCGAACTAATATTTGTTTCTTGAGTTAGCGGTCCCTTTTTATTTTCTTTTGTAATTTTATATATTTGATTTCGTATTCTGCTTGTTCTATTAGTCAGATCTTTCATTTTTTTTTCGGTCCGGGATAAATTTGGCCAATCCATAGATGGAATTTCAATAGACGATTCGTGAATCTTCTGATTACTGAGTATCGAATTTTTTTGAGTTTCACCCGATTCATCGATTTCTCTCAAGTTTATTTTTGAAAGTTCTTTGATTTTTCCTTCTTTGAAAGCCCCTAAAACTATAAAAGACTTAGTTTTCAATTTTAGAATTTTTTTTTTGAGTTCCTTAAAAATGGGTTCAAAAAACGAACGTCGTTTTCGGGGAGAACCAAAGGGCATTTCAGTTTCCAATCCCAAAGCTGTTAAAAAACAAAAATCAGCTTCACTTTTTGCATCTTTATGAGGGGATTGAATCTTAGATCTGT